AGAATAAAAATCTTTGACGAACTGGAGCAAGAATCATTATTATTTAATTTAGACACAAGAAAAAGAATTCTTTTTCTTGTGTCGAATAAAAGATTAGAAAGCCTGGTAATCCCCCCTAGAATAGAAGCATTTACTCCTTCCATTTATCCTTTCTTTGCGTTGTATTCTATTCTCCTCCTTTGTATACCTATTATCCATTACTAGGAATGGGATACAAGTAATTAATTCCGGGCATCTCGTAAAAAAGTATAAATAAAGCAAACAAAAGACTTTACAATTTTTTTATGATCATACATCTTGTAGCAATCAACAAAAATGAAAAATCCCATTTTGCCCTTTCTTTTTTACCAACTTGATGTTAAGGAATTCCTGGACCTAGAAATTCATTTCGTACAATTGAACCTTTTCAAACTGTTTCTTTTTAAGAACCAAAAAGATTTGCGCCAGAATAACAGATGCCAAGAAGAACAAAAGACCTTGGACACGTAATGGATCTTGAAGCACTATTTCGGCATCTCCCTGACCAAACCCTCCCACGTTGGGATTACTTGTTAATGGTTGATCAAGCTTGATGGATTCACCCTCTGAAACAAGAAGTTCTGGTCCTGGGGGTATAATATCAACCACTTGATGTCCATCTGATGCATCCGCTATGGTTATTTCGTATCCACCCTTTTCTTTACGTACTATTTTACTTACTATACCTGCGGATGTAGCGTTATAGACTGTATTGTTACTCTTACTTCCATCAGGATAAATCTGACCCCTTCCCCTATTCCCACCTACATATATGGGATATTTTAAGAAGTGAACGTCCTTCCTCGTAGCCGGGTCGGGAGAAAGGATAGGAAAGACAATTTCACTATATTTCTGACCAGGAACAGGGCCTATAACAAGAATATTTTTTTTCGTGGGACGATAACTCTGAAAAGACAGATTGCCCATCTTTTCTTTCATCTCAGGGGAAATACGATCGGGAGGGGCTAATTCGAATCCCTCCGGTAAAATAAGAACAGCCCCCACATTCAAGGCCCCTTTTTTACCATTAGCAAGAACTTGTTTAAGTTGCATATCATAAGGGATTCTAACAACTGCTTCAAATACAGTATCAGGAAGTACAGCTTGCGGAACTTCAATATCCACGGGCTTATTAGCTAAATGACAATTAGCACATACAATCCGTCCAGTTGCTTCGCGTGGATTTTGATAACCTTGCTGCGCAAAAATGGGATACGCGTTTGAAATAGATGTCTGAGTTATTATATATATCATGATCGATACAGAAATAGATCGAGTTATCTGTTCCTTTATCCCCAAAAAAGTATTTCTATTTTGCATGGTCCAATCATTGATCTCTGAATTTCTACAATAAATTAGGTAGGTAGCTAGTATAGTTCCCTATCCACAAGTCTGCCATTGTAATAGAATAATTACACTGGAATATAGGAGAGTACTTTGAACAGGTAAAGATGAAATATTTTATTTATGCGCTAAGAAACTTTTTGAGTTAATTGATATCAGAATATCAAATAAGTTCTTCATTCATTCATTGAATGATAAATTACCACGAGTGAAGGAGATACACGATTTAAATAATGAAAAATCCAATATTTCACAATTGTATCTAGAATAACTGGAAAAGTGGAAACAAGACCAGATATAATTTGATCGTTATGAGCCAATCCAAAATCGTTGTAGACCGAACCAATCATTAGTTCCCAACCATGCGGCGAGTGGAATCCGATCCATAAATCAGTGACTAAAAGAATAGAAAAAGCTTTTATTGTGTCACTTAAGTTATAGAGAAATTCCTGAATCCAAGAATTAAGAATGGCAAGTTCCTCATTACGCAAAATAAAATAACCACTTAGAATAGCGAAAGAGATTATATTTGTCGAGAAATGCAAAATGATATGTAGATGATATTCATTGTGTGTTTTGACCAATTGCATCGTTTCTTTATGGATTCGTATACGAAGCTTTTGTATATGTGTCCCCCGGTACTCCTTTATTATTTCGTCCAACAGTAATAGTTCTTCTAATTCTATGAATCTTTCTAGAACGTCCTTCTCTTGAATATCATTCAAAAGGGTTTCGGATTGCCTGGTATTCCACCAATTAGTAATCAAAGGTTCCAAACATTTATTAAATGATAGAGAGACCCACCAGGGCAAAAATACTATAGATGCAAGATAAGGAAGAGAAGTCAATGCTTTCTTTTTTTTCACTTTTTATCTGTGCTGTGAATTGTTAATGAACTTGCTTTATTCGTCAATTCTACCTGATCTGATATTTTTTTGAAGCATGAGTTCTATAACAAGGTATGGAACCTATGGATCTATTCTATTCCCAATTTTGGTATAATTATTTAGCCCTTAAATTGAAATCTAGAAAAAATGGAAATCTAGAAAAAGAAAAAATATAGAAATGGAGGGAATAAGGATCCGCTTCGGATGAAAAAATAATAAACAAATATTGTTCCCAGATAGCCCATCCCGATTGGACAAATTCAAAGCAATTGCATCCTTATTTGTTTTTGTTCTTTTTGATGAATGTTTGAAAAAGCCACTTGAAGTGACGAATATTATTCGGATTTCGAGACAAAAGAACCTCTCGGGTGCCAAATTTCAAAATGTTTCACTGTCTAATCATATCTCACCAAAGTAAAGAGGTATATTTCTAAAGAATATTGATGAGAAAATCCGAAATAGGTTAAAAAACGAGACAGAAATTAATTGGATGATTATGAAAGATCCAATCCTTTTTTTATCAAGAAGCAAAAGTATAATATAAAAAGAAAGATCCGTTGATAAAAAATAGAAAATTTACCGGGTATGATTCATTTCTATCTAACATATCAATTCCAAATCTTCAACCTAAAAAGATTCATTCTATATTCTGAATTCTGAGATATTCGGATATATGTGATAAATCCATACTTATTAGACTTGTTATTAGTATACAAGAAAGAATTGAGTTGGACTCCATACACATTTTTTTGGCACACAAAAAATTGTGTATCGTATTATTATAGTTATTTTGTTCTGTATATGTCCTCCTGCTTTTGTTTATTCTATAGAGTGTCGTGTCAACAGAACCAGGAAATAGAATCTAACATATCTTGCTCGAATAAGCGTCCTAAAAAAACTTCAGTTGCAAAAAAAAAGGGGGGAATTACCAAGTTCTTTCCTTCATGCTGAGAAAGTAAAGTATGCATTCCGTCTTTCAAAATACTTCAATTGGTACACGCAAGAAATAGGCCAATTCCGCGGCTTTTTGTTCGATTTCTCGTGGAGTCAAATTCTCATCAGTACGACTCAAGGGAATGGCTCCCTGGCCCCGGATTTCCATATAAAGGACACGACGTGGATAAAGACCCTCTTTAATTTCCATTCTGATTGACTGGATATCTTTCATAAAGAAGCGAAGAAAGATGCGGCGGTTTTTTCCGGGGAATCCCCAACGAAAAATACATACTAGGCCTTCTTTTCTATCGAATCGATCATAGCCACTACCTATATTCCACAAAATTGTGCACCACAAATAGGAGCTAATAAATAGACCCGCAATTCCATAGAAAGACATCACGATCCCCTGCGGGAAAAAAAGAATTTGCTGATAGGAGGGGAATACAGATACCAGATTTCTCCCAAGATAACTGGAAGTTCCAACCACTAAAAATCCTAGGGAACCTAAAAAAAGGATACAGGCCCAGCAAAAATTACTTGTTTTTCTAGAGCCCCTTATAAGTTCTATCCATATATGTTCTGATCGCCAGTTCATATTATATTATACTATATTCAGTTGTATTCGATTGGAATTCAGAGAATAACCCAAATGAATTTTATTTTCATTTTCTTGCTCCCGAAGTAACTCTCATCAACTAGCACTACTTTGTCGTGAACCAAACTAGCACTACTTTGTCGTGAACCATTAGAAAGAATTTGTTAGATACATTTAGATTCTATTTTCAATAGGGATTGATCACTTTTTGATCAGTTATATCCCTATATATATACATTTATCAAGATATCATGTATCCGTATGCGTAACAGCTCTTTCATTTGTATTCAGGGAGAACCACATATCATACCATATTCTACTAAATGGATACCTATATTATCATCTCTAGTCATGATGAAAGAAATTGATGGTCTTTGGCCCCATTGCGTCTAGACAATCTTATTCTTTTGGACATGAAGAAATAAAGAAGCCATTGCAATTGCCGGAAATACTAGGCCCACTAAAGGCACAAAAATAGAGGGTAAGTTGAGATCTGTCATAGAATAGGTGCCTCGATTTAATATTTATTTGTATCTCTTATAAGGAAAGATATCTTATGATAAGTATACCTATTATAATTATAATATAAATAATAGTAAGTAGTTAATAAGTGCAAGGGATGTAGAACTAAATTAAGTGTACCTACTCATTTGTCTACACGAATATGTATGAGAACCCACTTTAATACATTTTGGATTCTTCTTTTCTCGTTCGTATCTTATCTTAAGAATTTGATTATGAATTCGCGACTTTAATTAATCTAATCCAAAACAGGGATTTATAATAAAAAGCATATTTTCGGAGAATAGAATATAGAAGTGATTTCTACTTCCTATTGGATTTCTTTTATATTTTATTATTTCATTTATATACCCATTCTTCAATCTATGCCGTATTTGTATATTATTTATTATTTAGTTATTTTAGTTACATATATTACTATTTGGATTACTTATTTATATATTCTATAAAATATATAAGAATTAAATAAATATTAGACGAAACCAATCAAAACAATATTGAAATGAAAATGAATTAAGATTAAGATATAATAAGGAAAGGGCAAATGAAATTATTTTCATTTTACCTAATTCGTATAAAAATTAACTCTGTTTATTCTGTTGATAGAGAGTTCCTAATTACTAATCATGAATAGAGGTAGAATAGAAAGGGGATCCGTGGAAAAAAGAAAAGGTAATTATCCGAAACTGCTGACT